GGGTAGGGCCCCTTGAGTTCTTAATAAGGATAATATTTCGTTTTGCTCGTATAAATGGAAAAAATGGATCACTTCTTCCGATGCTTCAAAAAAATCCATTTCATTTTTTGCTTATTTCTGATGATTTTTTTTATTAACTTGCTTAATTGATTCAGAACATCTGTTCCCCAATAGTATCTATCGAAACTTTCAAAGTTACAAAAAAAATAAGCAATCACTCAATTTCTTTTTCCTGGATCACAGAATCACAATCCATCTATATATAGATTTCTGTTGATCCGATATTATCCAAATCCTTTCTACACTAGTAGAACTTTATTCTATTTATTTTAGTGTCTCATTAATTCAATTCAAATAGTTTTCTAGGTTCATGGAAGAAGTTTCATTTGCTCAATGACTTCTCTTTCTTTTTTTTTTGTTTTACCACTACTTAATAGAAATCCAAAAAGAGTTCTGGTAAACCTGTAAAATTTATAAACTACGAATTACGAATAGGAATGTTTGATGAATAGAATTAAGAACCATTATTATTTCGACACCTGAAAAGGAATTTCCCACATCCCTTTCGGGTGCCGAAGACTAGTACGACGAATAATCCCCTTTAGAATTCCTTGTTCCCCTCATTTATCCCTACTTTCTTTATATTCGATATTTCCACTTTCTTATCTTATATTTAGTATCTAGTTCTAGTCGAATTTGATTCTATTCTAATAGAATCAAAACTATTGACACATTCTATGATATTTAAATCTGATAATAGTGACATCCTCCAATTTGTATTGGAAAAACAAAGAAGGGTGAAAGTAAAATAGCCTTCTTCACAATATATATATACTATGATTTAGGAGTGCAGTACAAGAACTTCCCGACATCCGGTAGAAAAAGAATATAAATATAAAATAAGCAAAAGACTTTTCGTAAGTTTTTTGCTTCTACATAACATAATTGCCAAGAAGAATTTTGGTCTTTTTACCAACTTGATGTTGATAAATGATAAATCCGCGGATCTAAAAATTCATTTCGGACAATTGGACCTTCTCAAACTGTTTCTTTTTAAGAACCAAAAAGATTTGTGCCAAAACAACAGATGCCAAAAAGAACAAAAGGCCTTGGACACGTAATGGATCCTGAAGTACTATTTCTGCATCGGCCTGACCAAACCCACCTACATTAGGATTACTTGTTAATGGTTGATCAAGTTTGATAGATTGGCCCTCTGAAACACGAAGTTCTGGTCCTGGAGGGATAAAATCAAGCACTTCACGCCCATTCGCTGCATCCGTTATGGTTATTTCGTATCCCCCTTTTTCTTTTCGTATGATTTTGCTTACTATACCCGCGGCTGTAGCATTATAAACCGTATTGTTACTTTTGTTCCCGTCGGGATAAATCTGACCCCTCCCCCTGTTCCCGCCTACGTATATTGGATATTTTAAGAAGTGAGCATCTTTATTAGTTGCGGGGTTCGGGGAAAGAATAGGAAAAGTTATTTCACTATATTTCGGACCAGGAACTGGCCCTATCACAAGAATATTTTTTTTAGTGGGTCGGTAGGTCTGAAAAGACAGCTTGCCTATCTTTTCTTTCATTTCGGGCGAAATACGGTCGGAGGGGGCTAATTCAAACCCCTCTGGTAAAATAAGAACGGCCCCCACATTCAAAGACCCCTTTTTACCATTAGCAAGAACTTGTTTCAGTTGCATATCATACGGAATTCTAACAACTGCTTCAAATACAGTATCAGGGAGTACCGCCTGTGGAACCTCAATATCCACGGGCTTATTAGCTAAATGACAATTGGCGCATACAATGCGACCAGTTGCCTCTCGTGGATTTTCAAAACCCTGCTGCGCAAAAACGGGATATGCATTTGAAATTGATGCCTGAGTTATTATACATATCATGAGGGATACGGAAATGAATCGAGTAATCTCTTCCTTTAACGAAGAAAAGGTATTTCGAATTTGCATGGTCCAATCGTTGATCCCGAAAATTTCTACAATAAAATTAGGTAGATCACTAATACAGTTCCCTATCCGCGATTCTGCTATTTACTGAAAAATTTTTACTGGAGTATAGGATTCCTGGAATCTGGGAGGGATCGAATCCTCTGGAAAAGTAAGGGAAGTACGGCTTTGAACGCTTTGCTTATGTAAAAAATCCAAAATATTCTAATTGGATCATTGAATCGCTTTTCACTCAGTCATTGAATGATAAATCACTACAAGTGACGGAGATACACGATTTAAATAAGAAAAAAGCCAATATTTAAAAAACGTATCTAGAATGACTGGAAAAGTGGAAACAAGAACAGATAGAATAATATCATTATGAGCAAATCCAAAATCGTTGTAGGCATAGTCAAGCAGTAGTTCCCAACCGCGGGGCGAATGGAATCCGATACATAAATCAGTTACGAAAAGAATCGAAAAGGCTTTTATTGTGTCGCTTAAATTATATAGGAATTCTTGAAACCAAGAGTTAAGAATAAAAAGTTCTTCATTACACAGAATCGAATAACCGCTTAGACTAACGAAGCAGATTGTATTTGTCGAGAAGTGAAAAATCGTATGGATATGATCCTCATCGTGCATCTTGATTAATTGAATTGTTTCTTTCGGGAGCCCTATACGAAGCTTTTCTAGACGTCTTTCCGTAAATTCCTTTATCATTTCGTCCAAGAAGAATAATTCCTCTAATTCTATGAATTTTTCTAGAATAGCTTTTTCTTGAATATCATTCAAAAAGGTTTCGGGTTGACTAGTATTCCACCAATTAGTAACCCAGGATTCCAGATTTTTATTAAATGAGAGAGGGATCCACCAGGGCAAAAATACTACAAATATTATAGATGAAAGATATCTAAGGGGAATGGATGCGTTCGTTTTTTTTTTTGTCATTTTTTYATYTKTKAATTATTAATGAACACACCTCGTTCGTTGATTCTATGCGATCTAATATTTCTATCAAGCATGAGTTCTATTACAAGGTATTGCACCTATAAATCGAGTCTTGTTTTTTTTAGTTGTGATTCGGCGGTTAGTTCTTGAACCTAGTGTAGAAAAACTACAGAAATCGAAGAAGAATCCACTTCGAATTCTTCATTCCAATTCGAATTTGAATCAAGAAATAATAAAAAACAAAACAATATTGTTTCCAGATATCCCAATTGATCAAATATTCGAAGCGATTACCTCCTTTCGATGAATGCCCGAAAGATTCAAATTCAAATAACGAATATTAATATTATTCGCATTTCGAAATGAAAGAACTTTTTTTTTCTATTAAATCAGTTAATTTTTCAAAAACCTTCGATTGGTACACGCAAGAAATAGGCCAATTCCGCAGCCTTTTGCTCAATCTCTCGTAGAGTCAAATTCTCATCAGTACGATTCAAGGGAACGGCCCCCAAGCCTTTGCTTTCTATATAAAGGACACGACGAGCATAAATCCCCTCTTTAACTTCTATTCTGATGGACTGAATATCTTTCACAAGGAATCGTAGAAAGATGCGGCGATTTTTTCCAGGAAATCCCCAACGAAAAATACACACTATTCCCTCTTTTGTATCAAATCGATCATAACCGCTACCTACATTCCATGTAATTGTGCACCACAAATAGGAACTAATAAAGAGACCCGCGATCCCGTAGAAAGACATCACGATCCCTTGTGGAAAAAATTGGATTTGCTGAGACGGAAATAAAGATAGCAAATTCCTATCAAGATAACTAGAAATTCCAACCACTAAAAATCCTAATGAACCTAAAAAAAGGATAAGGGCCCAGCAGAAATTGCTTGTTTTGCGAGAGCCTGCTATAAATTCTATCCATATATATTCTGATCGCCAACTCATACATACTAGCTCCAATTGAATTTTATTGGAATTGGGGAAATAACCAAAAGAAAATAAATTTGAGTTTATTTTTGTTGTTTCTGAAGTAACTCTCATCAACTAGTACTATTTTGATGTGAACTCTTAGCAGTAAGTCATCGAATTGGTTAGATCTAATAAAATCAGAACATCCCCTTCATATGATTCCCTATAGATCGGTACATACATATAGATACATTGACTTTCATTGCAGACATGAGTTCAGATCACAATCTATTGTTGACAATAGATAGAATAAATTTACCTATATATCATGTTTACACATGCATAAGAGCTCTTCCGTTTATGCTCGGAGAAAGCCACTTCTTAGTCTTATACACTATTCTACTAAATGGCTATCCGTCATCGCTAAGTCTTGAAAAAAAAACTAGATGAGAGTTGACCTTGATCCGATCGGATTTAAAAAATCTTATTTTTTTCAAGATAAAGAAATAAAGAAGCCATTGCCATTGCCGGAAATACTAGGCCCACTAAAGGCACTAAAATGGAGGGAAAGTTATTGAGAATTGTCATAGAAAGGGTACCTCGATTTAATATTTGTATCTGTTACTGGTATAAAGAAATCCTATAATAACGAAAATTAATATTCTAATTATTATCAGATTCGAATTCGTATATAAATGTATATAAAGGATACTTATCTAGCTGTATATAAGTATACTAAGTATACTAAATAAGTATATATACTAAGCGCAAGGAATGTAGAACGGACCTAGTCATTTTTCTACATGAAATAAATGTATGATAGCCCATTTTCGTTATTATTATTACTTATTTTTCTTCTTCTGTTGTTCTTAGCTTCGGATTTCTTTTTTAATATCTAATTTCTTTTTGTAATACAAAAAGAAATTAGATATTAAAAAAGAAATTATTAAAATTCCCCAAGGATTCTAACGAATCCGATCCAACAGCAGGGATTCCTAGGAAAATGGTCCTTGTTAGTATTAGTAGATATAGAAAGATACAAGATTTTCTATTTTCTCTATTTGAATGATATATACATACGCAAGAGGAGAACAAGAAATTCGTTTTATTTGACCTGCCCCCAATTACAATTAATTCTAAGGACGAATACTTTTTTTATGTTGTTTTGTTGAGAGAGGTT